ACAAAGGAAAAGTTCTTATTCGAAGCGCCTCGTGATCGTCAACCAATTCTGTGCTTCAATATAATTACCAGGAGTAAGCGTTATAGCCTGTTTCCAATACTCAGCGGCTTGAGCGAACCAAGCCTCCGCCATTTCAGAATCTCCTTGTTGAATGGCCTGTTCTCCACGGTCGGAATAGGCGGGTCAATTCCCTCCCTGAGAACCGTACTTGAGAGTTTCCTACCTCATACGGCTCGACAACCAACTCTTTTGTTTTGGTGTACCAGTTTTTTAACTTTAACCAACTTTAACTTTATATCTATATCTAATTGAATGTCTAATTGAATGAGATTTCTTATAGATATTCGGTTTTTCTTGGATTAAACAAAAGAGAGTAATTACATGAGTTTCAAACTTTCATTTTGATTTAATTATTAATTAATATAATAAGTTTTATCTTTTCTCCTACCTTCAGAAAAAAAGGCATGTCCACTGTTATTAGATATTAGAATTTTCTGAAAGGTAACTATCCCGCTTTCATATAAAAATTTATATAGAATCTTTGAAAAAGACTTTTTTTCATACTTCATAAAAAAGAAAAAGACTTACTGTCTTTAGGATCTGATGCTACACCGCTGCTCAATACCTTAGGGGATCCACTCTATTACATAAGTAGATTCCTAAGATTTCTCTCATATTATGATATAAATAAGCAGCTCTTGTTGTATCGGTCCAAAACCTTTCCAATTGATCTTTACGGTGCTTTCTCTATCAATTAAATCTTTTTTTATCCATAGGAAGAAAGTATTTAGGCATATCTAGTCTTCACTTCATATTTCGATCTATGAAGTTTATTTATTTGCTACAGCTGATAAAAATCGTTTTGGACGATGCTTATGTAGAAAGCCCTTTTTTTGTGTTTCTAGTATTTCATTGACTAGCTGTTCGTTCTTTTTTTCTATAGTGGAGATAGTCGCACGTAATGACAGATCACAGCCATATTATTAAAAGCTTGTGGTAAAAAGGGGTTTCGTTCTAATGCCCGAAAATAATATTCTAAAGCTTTGGTATGTTCCCCATTACTTGTGTGGATAAGGCCTATATTATAGAGTATATAACTTCGATCATAGGGGTCAATTTCTAGTCGCATAGCTTCATAATAATTCTGTAATGCTTCCGCATAATTTCCTTCAGATTGAGCCGACATCCGTTACGGTCGTCATTCGCTTTAACGAATTCTCCGTTTCAGAACCGTATGTGAGATTTTCATCTCATACGGCTCCTCCTTTAGGTACATAATGAAAATAATAAATATATGGCAAAATTTGATGTCATTATGAACTAAGCGGGGCTAATGTTTTTACAAGAAATCCCTAGCCAACCTTCTTGCAAAAGATCTTTTCTTACTACCAAGTGGGTTCATGCTAGATAAAAATAAAAAAGGAAACTCTAAAAATTTCTTTGTTCTCAACGCCCCTAAATTTCCAGGAATTAGTCACTTCAACAGTCTTCAATGGTTATACGGGTATCCAAAGTACGAACGAGATGGATGTTTATTGTTCCAACCATTTTAATTAGTCCCAGTCCCAAAGAAGAAGAAAGAAAAGGAATCATTTTGAAGAAAGTTTTCGTGTTGTTGATTTCTCGGCGTAGTGCTTCTTCCCCTGTGCCTCCTATTCGTATATTGTATTAGTTTGATCTGTAATACGGGAACCATAGGTAAAAACCTTTTGCTCAATACTAGAATTCACAATTGAAGCATCTAAGGCTGCATTAATCGTGGATACATGACAGAAGGGATTGCTTTTTTTATATTATAAACTTCACCTTCAAAAGCGTAGATTTTTTTCAATACTCGTTTTTCTTTCTATTCAAAATTGGCGAGAAATAAAAAAAAATAATGATAATCAAATCGCACCATCTCTGTAATAAGTAAATGCCTCTTTTTCTCCGGAAGTTGTCGGAATGACTCGTAATAAGATATCGGCTACAATTGTAAAGGTTTTATCAATAAAATTTCCATTTATACGCGATCTTGGCATAGGTAGTAATCCATTCTATAACTCTTTTTATTTCCTTTACCTTTTCTTTTGTGAGAAAATTTTCTCACAAACAAAGGAATTTTATAGTACGAACTAACATAAAAGCGGACTCGTTAAAATAAAAAAACATTCTATCTACTTCCAATTTTTTCCGGTCAAAAAAGGTTTCTATTAACCATAATCTAAAAAACGATGAATAACTCGCTATTCACCCAGGTACTCAGTCATAATCCTGATGTCGGAGAGATGGCCGAGTGGTTGAAGGCGTAACATTGGAACTGTTATGTAGACTTTTGTTTACCGAGGGTTCGAATCCCTCTCTTTCCATACTTTCAACTAATTCACCAATCTTATGTGATTAACCACAATGTATCAAATCAAATCAAAAAGAATAGATATAAAATCAAAAAGAATAGATATAAAATCTACATTTCTTTGATATGGAAAATGCTGGGAAGAGCAAACAAGGGATCCAAACCTCCCTACCAATCTATGATACATGAATAGGAAAAAGATTCCCCGACAAAATCCCTTACCTTGTACCTTTTTTTTTTAATCAAAAAAGAGGGCAAAGGGGGGTTGTCCGAACTCTTGTTTTTAGTGATTTTTTTTACTTAAGTTAGGTTTATTAAGTCTGTCGAGAGTAATATTCTACGACAAGCAATTCATTTATTTTCAAACCGACGCATTTCCTATCTATTATTTGATTGACTAACCCTTCATATTGGAATGTGTGAAGAGTCAGATGGTTTGGCAATTCCTCGGGGGCAGATGAATCAAGAAGATTTTGAACCAAAGTTCTAGAGTTTTGTTCATCCTTCACTGTAATAATATCTCGGGGTTTGCAGCGATAACTTGGTATATCAACTATACGACCATTAACTAAAATATGTCCATGGTTAACTAATTGGCGCGCTTGAGGAATAGTCAAAGCCATACCCAATCGAAAAAGGATGTTATCCAAACGCATTTCAAGTAATTGTAATAAAACTTGACCCGTTGACCCCTTGGCTTTTCCGGCGATACGAACATATTTAAGTAATTGGCGTTCTGTAAGACCATAATGAAAACGCAATTTTTGTTTTTCTTCTAAACGAATACGATATTGCGATTTTTTTCCGGAGCGTGATTGGTTTCTAAGATCGCTTCCTGCCCTAGGCCTTTTACTAGTTAGTCCCGGTAAAGCCCCCAGACGGCGTATTTTTTTAAAACGAGGCCCTCGGTAACGTGACATAAAGACTCCTTTTTTTATTGAAATTGTAACAAAACTAAACAAAATTAAAACTGAACTAAATGATAATGATAAATGACGTGAAATCCACTCCAATAAACTATTGGAATACAAAGAGTCAGAAGATATATTCTCTCAATATACAGATTTTTTTTATTGTATATACAATATATATAAATCAAATAAATCACAAAAATTTTCCTTTATTTTCTTGATTTATTTTGCAAAGATCTAACCCCTTTACCCAATATATATTCCTATATGGAAGTTTATATGACATAATATAAATGGCGTGGTAACTCTTGTAAAAAGGTGAAAGAAGTCTTTTCAATCTTCTTTGATTTTTAAAGTACATTAAAAATCATGTAAAAAAACGACAAAATATGGAAAAGCCGGCTATCGGAATCGAACCGATGACCATCGCATTACAAATGCGATGCTCTAACCTCTGAGCTAAGCGGGCTCAAATAAAATAGCGCATACATAGAAATTCACTAAACTACTAGATCGTATCAATTAACTATTCTATTAATATTTTTCCTTATCTATTTAGAATTAATCATATTCTATATATTCTAGAACAGAATATAGCTCAAATAAATAGTGACTATCATTAAATAAATAAAACATAACCTTAATTAATTAATAGAATATAGCAATAGATCGACTTTCTAATTTTGATTTCATTAGTTTCGAAATCTAAATAAGAAAATCTTAATTAGATCAGAAATCTTATTTTTTTTTAAGTTAAATGATATCTTATCTTATCTGATTTGAAATTCTTGTTTTTTTGTTCTAACCTCATGCTATTATTATTATTATTTTATACTTTTTGTCTTTTTATTTGATTTTATTTCTAATATTATAAAATTATTAGAATTTCAAATCTACGAAGTCGAATTCTAAGTTTCAATAATAATCATAAATTTCTTTTCATGGGAAGTAAAAAAAAAAGAATCGACCGTTCTACTATTTCTTCAAATTTAAGACAAAGATAAGAAAAGGAAGAACATATATATGTTATGTAATATATAACCATATTGAATTGCAAATACAAAAATGATAGAATCTTTGTTGATTAGACTAAATCAATATGGGTGGGGCTCAAAAAATGAAAGAAGATATCAAAAAAATAAAATAAGTATCTATATGTAATGAATTCCAAGGTTTCGGCATAAGAAAAGTGGAAAGACATCATAATGAGATCAAAAAGGGGGATATGGCGGAATTGGTAGACGCTGCGGACTTAATTGGATTGAGCCTTGGTATGGAAACCTACTAAGTGATAACTTTCAAATTCAGAGAAACCCTGGAATTAACAATGGGCAATCCTGAGCCAAATCCTAGTTTACGCGAACAAACCAGAGTTTAGAAAGCGAGAAAAAAGGGATAGGTGCAGAGACTCAATGGAAGCTGTTCTAACAAATGGAGTTTACTACCTTGTGTTGATCAAATGATTCACTTCATAGTCTGATAGATCCTTGGTGGAACTTATTAATCGGACGAGAATAAAGATAGAGTCCCATTCTACATGTCAATACTGACAACAATGAAATTTATAGTAAGATGAAAATCCGTTGACTTTTAAAATCGTGAGGGTTCAAGTCCCTCTATCCCCAACTCTACTCCCCAAAAAAGTCCGTTTGACACCTTACCTTTTTTTAGTTATTCAAGAATTCATTATCTTTTGTCATTCATCCTACGCTTTTACAAACTATAATTTCTTTTCTTATTATATACAAGTCTTG